AGCACTATAGGTTATTTTGTTATTTAAAATTTTAATAAAAATTTAAAAATTAAGGATTTTAAAAATGGTTAATTGGCAAGTTATAGGTCAGCTAGTATCAACGGGTACTATCATGTTATTAGGACCAGCTATCGTTGTATTACTAGCCTTAAAAAAAGGGAATCTTTAAGATTTAATCTATTATTCATTTAGATTATTAATATAAAAATTTGAGGGAATATTTATGATAACTGCTTTAACAGCTTTATTAGTATTAGTTTCATTAGCTTTAGTTGTAACTGTTCCAGTAGCATTAGCTACGCCAGGCGAATGGGAAAGTTCGAAGGATCAATTTAACAAAGCTTTTCAACTTTGGGTTGGTCTTGTTGTTGCAATCGCTACTGCAGATGGTATTTCATCATCAATTTAGTTATTATAGAAATTATAGTTAAAACTATAATTTCTAAATATATTTAAAATGTTGACAGATTTATAAATATACCATATAATATTACTATATTAGCTGTAATGATCAGCTAAATTATAAAAGTCAATCATTTTGATTTTAGTGCGGGCATAGCTCAGTGGTAGAGCGCAACCTTGCCAAGGTTGATGTCGCGCGTTCGAATCGCGTTGCCCGCTCTTTAAAAATTAAAGTAAATTTTTATGCCCCCATCGTCTAGAGGCCTAGGACAGCTCCCTTTCACGGAGCAGACAGGGATTCGAATTCCCTTGGGGGTAATCACAAAGCTAAAATTTAATTTTTCAATTTTGATTGTAGACCTATATTGAGTACTCATTGTTAAGCTTAGATCTTTTAGTTACAATCAATAAAAAAGTTTATATAAGTTTATGTTAAAAACGATTTGGGTAATATTAAGTATAAGCTTAATCGGTCTTATTTTTTTACGTACGCCACAAAATCAAGGACTTGCAAGTTTTTCAACGAAAAGTAACTTATTAGGATCTCCTAGTTCAGCAGAACAATTTTTAAATAATCTTACAATTATTTTAATGATAGGCTACTTTTTATTTGCTATTTTTTTGAACTTTTCAAATTAGATTTTTTTTATTATCAAATAAAAGTCAATATTAGAAAAAACTTTTAGACTTTAACTTTTCTTAATATTGGCTCTTTTCTATTTAAATAGAATGGTGTATCATAGCGTTGATACTTATCGCGGAGTAGAGCAGTCTGGTAGCTCGTTGGGCTCATAACCCGAAGGTCAATGGTTCAAATCCATTCTCCGCTATAAAATTTAATAAATTAACGTAAAAAAAAGAAATTTTCTATTAAAATATAAATAGAACATTAAATATTTAATAAGGTTTTACGTATGACATTAAATTTAAAAACACCATTTCCGACTTTCGGTGGAAGTACTGGTGGCTGGTTACGTGCAGCTGAAGTTGAGGAGAAATATGCTATTACTTGGACAAGTCTTAAAGAACAAATCTTTGAAATGCCAACGGGTGGATCAGCAATAATGCGTAACGGTGAAAATTTATTATACCTAGCTCGCAAAGAGCAGTGTTTAGCGCTTAGTACGCAACTTAGAACTTTCAAAATAAATGATTATAAAATTTATAGAATTTTTCCAAGTGGTGAAGTACAATATTTACATCCAAAAGATGGTGTTACACCAGAGAAAGTAAACCCGGGTCGAACAGCAGTAAATAGTCGTGCTTTTTCTATTGGAAAAAATCCAGAGCCTGCTTCAATTAAGTTCAGTGGAATTACCACTTATGAGAGTTAATTTATATTAAGATTAGTACTGTTACTAATCTTTTGGCGAGATGGCAGAGTTGGTCGATTGCGTCTGATTTGAAATCAGATGAATCTTTGCGGATTCCGTGGGTTCGAATCCCACTCTCGCCTTTATTATCGAAAATAATTGAATTGAAACTTAATACCTTTTATATGTGCTTAACTGTGTCAAAATCTTTTATGACTCTTTTTTTTATGAGTAAGGTATATGATTGGTTTGAAGAACGATTAGAAGTTCAAGCAATTGCGGATGACATTTCAAGTAAATATGTACCACCACATGTAAATATTTTTTATTGTTTTGGTGGTATTGTTTTTACATGTTTCTTAGTTCAAGTTGCTACTGGCTTTGCTATGACATTTTATTACAGACCTAGTGTAGTAGACGCATTTGCATCAGTTGAATATATTATGACAAGTGTAAACTTTGGTTGGTTAATCCGTTCAATTCATCGTTGGTCAGCAAGTATGATGGTTATGATGTTAGTCTTACATGTGTTCCGCGTATATTTAACTGGTGGGTTTAAAAAACCGCGAGAATTAACATGGGTAACAGGGGTAATCTTATCTGTTGTAACTGTTTCTTTTGGTGTAACAGGTTATTCTTTGCCATGGGATCAAGTAGGATTCTGGGCATGTAAAATTGTAACAGGGGTTCCTGCAGCTGTTCCAATTGTTGGCCCACCATTAGTTTTAATTTTACGTGGGGGTGAAAGTGTTGGACAAAGTACTCTTACTCGATTCTATAGTGCACATACATTTGTTTTACCGTTAGCTGCTGCAGTTTTAATGTTAACACATTTCTTAATGATTCGAAAACAAGGTATTTCAGGACCTCTTTAATCTGAATTATGTAATTTAAATTTAATTTTTTGATAAGGAAATATTATGTCAGTAATTAAGAAACCAGATTTAACAGATCCAAAATTAAGAGCAAAACTTGCTAAAGGCATGGGCCATAATTATTATGGTGAGCCAGCTTGGCCAAATGATTTATTATATCTTTTCCCAGTTTGTATTTTAGGAACATTTGCTTGTTGTATTGGACTAGCGGTAATGGCTCCTACTCAAATGGGTGAACCTGCCGATCCATTTAATACTCCATTAGAAATTTTACCGGAATGGTATTTTTTCCCAACTTTTAATTTATTACGTATATTACCAAATAAATTATTAGGAGTTTTAGCAATGGCTGCAGTTCCTGCTGGATTAATTACAGTACCGTTTATTGAAAATGTAAATAAATTCCAAAATCCATTCCGTCGTCCAATTGCAAGTTTGGTTTTTATTGTTGGCTTTATGTTTGCTGTTTGGTTTGGCATCGGAGCATGTTTACCTATTGATAAAGCTGTTTCATTAGGGTATTGGTAAAGTGTTTATTTATATTAGAAATTTTTTTGGTAGAAATTTTTTTCTACCAATATCTATTTTTTATTTTGTATTTTAAATTTTTTAAAAAAGGTCTTGACATCCTTATCAAGGATTTTATAAAATTATTCTTACATCATATGATGTAATATTAGAAACTTAAAATTAATATTAAAGCATTAATTTTACTAATATAATATTTTATAATGGTAAAATATGTTCATAAACAATTTACAATTTTGGTTAAGTAGTGTTTTATTTTTATTAATTAATATTGATCAAGAGACAATTCTTGATTTTTTGAATATTGATGGCCCTTTTAATAATGAAGATTATTCATATTTAGTTGGAGCGTCTACAATTACAACACCTGTTTCTTTTGAGACTTTTAAACTAATAATACAATCTATTTGGAAACACTATCAACATGGTTTAGGGTTTGTTGATATCGAAAATATTGCACTTTTTATTTTAGTTGTAAGATTTATTTTTCTTTCTAAAAAATATAATATCAAAACTGGTTTTTTTATCACCTGTATTGGTTTAGGTGCAGGCTATTTATGGTATATGCATTTAAGAGATTTAGCTTATTTTTATATGCGTACCTTATGGATGTGTCCTTTAACTCACAATCTTGCATATGATTTTGGTGAGATTTATTATCAACAAATGAGTGAGTTTTCAAAAGCGGGTACACGTTTTGATAGTCGGACATTTTATGGTCCGGTAATTCGCGCTTTTACAGATCTAACAAGTAATGAGAATTATCGTTATGATCCAATATCAATGATTTGGACTTATCTACCAACTGATATTAAGTTTTTAAGTGATAAAATATATTATTTTATCACTTTAAAAGCTATTCCACAGACTTATCGATTTATAGATACGCAAATAACTAATTTATCAGGTATGTTATGGTATACCTTTATAGTTCGGATAAATAAACGTTATTGTCCTTATCTGTTAAGGTGGCATTGGACTTTTTTGTTAGGGTTAGATTTTGTTGAGAGACCATTTATTTATGTTCAGTATCGTCTACTATATTACTTGAATGAAATATTGATTCCTAATAGTTATTTTCGTGAAGCCGAATTAGTAACAAATCTTTTAATTACCTTGGTAGCTGCTCAATATATATTTATTACTTTAGGTATGTTGCATGCTTTATGTGGTCAATATTTCTATTTTCCATTTCTTACAGAAAATACAGAACTACATATTGGTTTAAGACCGAAAGAAAGTATTTATAGTGGGGGTCATACAATTTGGCAAAATAAAAGAGCTTATATGATTAGTCGACAAGCTTCTTCCAAATTGAAGAAATATCGTTTTGGGACTATTCGATCAGCTTATAGCAGATTGCCTCGATTTTGGTATGGTTGGTTAGGACGTGGGACTTTAGATGATCTTACAAATCAAGAATATGAACAATATTTAAAAAATAAAGATAACAAAGATTCAATTCAAAAAGCAAAACACCGAAATTCAAAAATTCGATGGGAATATCGACAAGAACGATTAAAAAAACGCTTTATTCAACTACTAGCAAAATTTGGAATTAAAATTGCTCATGTTAATAAAGATGATAGAGGTGATGATCTTTATGAAGAATTTAAAAAGTTTTCTAAAAAATAATTCATTTCACCTTAATCTGTAAAGTAAATAAATAAATTTATTTACTTTATATAAATTTTCTTATTTACAATTAATTTATTATAATGATGAACCTAAACCCGAATAAGCTCCATAAAAAAATAAAGCAAGAACTGTGATTGCTGCGAAACCACCTACTAAACCTATAAGCCATAAAGGAACTCGACCAGTATTTGCCATATAAAAAAAAACTCCTATTTGGAAAAATTAATTGAAGAAATAACTTGAA